GAATAAGTATGTATCGTGCTCTAGACTATTAACGTAATAAATATGTATCCCGACCCGTCTCAATGAATTTCTATGAGTATTTTTCCAATAATTAATCACGTGCCAGGAACCAGTTTTGAACTGGTGACACGAGGATTTTCAGTCCCCTGCTCTACCAACTGAGCTATCCCGACCATTTTCCATGCATCGCCTTATCTTACTAGGGGCTTGTGTCTATGTCCGGACAAAAAAAAGTTTGAAAACCTTTACAAATCCTTGGAATTTTGGGAGTCTAAAATAAAATAAAAAGCAAGACTTTTGATATTTATAAGTGTTAGGATTGCCTAACAATATAGATTGTGAATAGTGAATAATTCAATACTCTAGAGTACACATATCTTCATTTGTACGTGTATTGCCCAAAAACTTGGGCTAAACTAAACATAAGACGCTCGGATCTTTTTGTGAAAGAGTAGAGTAAATGGAAAACATAGTGAATTTTGAGCCACCAACGGAAAAGAGGAAAAATACTTAGGAAGTCAAATGGGTTTTTATTGGGGATAGAGGGACTTGAACCCTCACGATTTCTAAAGTCGACGGATTTTCCTCTTACTATAAATTTCATTGTTGTCGGTATTGACATGTAGAATGGGACTCTCTCTTTATTCTCGTCCGATTAATTATTTTTTTTTTTTTTTCAAAAGATCAATCAGACTCTGGAGTGAATGATTTGATCAATGAGTATTCGACTCTTACTTCAATTTGGAATGGATTCACAATAACTCTTAAATTTTTCATAAATTTTTGAATTTTTTATTATATAAATAAAAGGATTTGGGTCGTGTGATTAATCGTTGTTTGATATGTCAGTATATATACGTGCGTATTAGGTTATCCTTTCTGTAATTTAGATAGAAAGAAGAATTCCAGCTACCAACGCAATGCAATCAACTCCATTCGTTAGAATAGCTTCCATTGAGTCTCTGCACCTATCCTTTTTTCTCAAAACAAAACAAGGATTTGGCTCAGGATTGCCCATTTTTTATTCCAGGGTTTCTCTGAGTTTGGAAGTTACCACTTAATAGGTTTCCATACCAAGGCTCAATGCAATCAAGTCCGTAGCGTCTACCAATTTCGCCATACCCCCTTTTGATTTGAGACCGGAATTCTATTGTGATCCCTTCCACTTCTTTTTTTTTTTTTAGAATTAATTAGATATTTTTTTTTTAGAATTAATTAGATACTGATTCCTATAGCGAAAAAGCATTTACTGCACCTATCCTCTCTCGTTTTAATCTCTATCAGCCATATCTATTCAATCAAAATTGATTCTATCATTGACGTTTTTGCAATTCAATGTGGATAAGATATATCCCATATATCTATGTCTCTCGCTCCTTCATTTTTCTAGTGGGATTTGGAATACAGGAACGGTCAATATTCATTTTTCTCTTTTTTTCGTGCTATTTCCTTGCTTTCCGAATGAAACCAGAGGAATGTCTCATTATGATCTGGATTCTATCTTTATCCTTATCTTTTTTTCTTAGAACCGATTTGCTATGGTGCTAATATAATAATATATACACTGTTCTAATTGGATTTTTTTGTATTTTGATTTTATAATATCAAATCAAAATCATACATATCATATTCATATCATATATAAAATATATATATATATATTAATTAGTTATTAATAATTTTTTTTTTTAATTATAAATTATATTATATATATATATATATAATATAAACATATTATAAATAATACATATATATAACATACAGTATAGTATAACAGTATAATATATATATAATATATATATTATAATATATATATTATAATATACAATAATATATATATAAAATATATATAATATTATGTTACCTATATATTATATTACTTATTATATATATGAATTATAAATAAATAAATAAATAAATATAAATAAAATAATATGTAAATAATATAAAATATGATAATAATATATTAACTAAATTAAGTTATATAATATTTAAATATTAAAAAACTATAAAAAAAATATTTATTATATTATTATATATTATAAAATAATAAATAATAAAATAAATAATAGCGGAACATATGATGGATGTTATAGCTTTATAAAATATATGGAATATAATGGAATGTATAGAATATAGAATATAGAATATATAAGATAGTAATATAATACACAAAGAATATACAATACGCATGAGATTGAGATAATAAAGAAGAAAAAAAATAAATAAATTGCTGGATCTTCACGATTTCCTGAATTTTTATGCATTATTTTTCTTTTCCGTTTCTGTTATGTGAGCCCGCTTAGCTCAGAGGTTAGAGCATCGCATTTGTAATGCGATGGTCATCGGTTCAACTCCGATAGCTGGCTTTCCCCCTATTTATTATTTTCTTTTTCCACGATTGATGATCTCAAGGGAAGATCGAGGAATATTGAAAAAACTTCTCTCTTTTTCTCCAAATGTCGAGTTGCTCATCTATTATATTTATGTCACGGTAACTTCCAAGTATGAATAAAAGATTGAAGTAATTAGACCTTTACAGAACAAATCATAAACGTAGCCTTAACCTCGATATAATTTTATTTATATTATTATTTTATTATTATTTTATTATTTTTTTAATCTTAATCATTATTATTATATATTATATATTTATTATATATATTTATTATTATATTTAATTATATATAATATTCATTTATAAACAAGATATATACAATATATACAATAGAATCTTTATATTGATACAATCCATTTCATTCCCGTTTGTAGTACTTTTGTAGATTTTTCTTTGCTTTGTTCATGCGTTACGTTAGTTCAGTCTTAATTTAGATTTTTCTGCAAATTAAAAAAAATAAAAAAAAAAAGGGAGTTTTTATGTCTCGTTACCGAGGACCTCGTTTCAAAAGAATACGCCGTCTGGGGACTTTACCAGGACTAACTAGTAAAATACCTAGACCCTCTAGATCCACTAGAGTATACAGAGCTGATCATAGACAGGAATTCCCCACTGATAGAAAAATACAATATGGTATTCGTCAAAAAGAAAAACAGAAATTGCGCTTTCATTATGGTTTGACAGAGCGACAATTACTTAGATATGTGCATATCGCTGGAAAAAGCAAAGGATCAGCAGGTCAGGTTTTACTACAACTACTTGAGATGCGTTTGGATAACATCCTTTTTCGATTGGGCATGGCTTCGACCATTCCTGGAGCTAGGCAATTAGTTAACCATAGACATATTTTAGTTAATGATCGTATAGTAGATATACCAAGTTATCGTTGCAAACCTGGGGATATTATTACTACAAGGGATAAGCAAAGGTCAAAAACTCTGATTCAAAATAATATTGCTGCTTTATCCTCCCACAAGAAGGTGCCAAAACATTTGACTATTGACTCAGTCCATAATAAAGGATTAGTAAATCAAATAATAGATAGTAAATCGATCGGTTTGGAAATAAATGGGTTAATAGTCGTAGAATATTATTCTCGTCAGATTTAACCTAACAAAAATAACAAGGAAAGGTTCAGACAGTTTTGCTCGCTTTTCGCCGATATAAATATAATCGATATAAGTATAATATATCTAATATAAATCTAAGCTTAAGCTAAGGGCTTTTTTTTTATCCAGATTTTTCCAATTTATGTATCACAACAACCGGTAGTGAAATTTTCATTCCTTTTTTTCGCGTTTTTTGGTATTTTTTTTTTTTAGTAATTGGGAATAGAAAATCTCTATCAAATAAGGGTCTTATAGAATGAAAATAACGGTATAAATTGTTATTTGATACATTGTGTTAAGTAACCCTGGTGAATTAGATGAAGGTACAGAAACGGAAAGAGAGGGATTCGAACCCTCGGTAAACAAAAGCCTACATAGCAGTTCCAATGCTACGCCTTGAACCACTCGGCCATCTCTCCTACATAACATAATCTTATTATTGACCATAAATCGAGTGAATAGCGAGTAATTCATATTATTGCAGTATAGGTAAAAGAATAAAAAACTCTTTTTCTTCTTAAGGATATCCATTAATGTTTGAAGGATATCCATTAATGTTTGACGATCTTTTCTTTTTTTTTGTAAAAGAATAAAAAACTCTTTTTCTTCTTAAGGATATCCATTAATGTTTGAAGGATATCCATTAATGTTTGACGATCTTTTCTTTTTTTTTTTTTTATTTTATTTATATTATACCGGATAAGACCAATGACTTAACTTAGAATAAATCAACCGAAGGATCTATATTTTATACTAGGGTTACATTTAGACTATGGTTTTATAGGAATAAAAATGCTTTTCCAATTCCAGATTTCTCAACGGCAACTCCCTCTAATTACCTACCCCATAGATCTATTACAAATAGATAAATTGTTCTATAGGTTTTTCTATTTCGATTGTATAGTGTATACACGTTATACAAACAAAAACGGTGGTGACTTTATTATTATTTTTATTATTATTATAATAGAAAATAATTATTCTATTCTTTTTTCTTCTCTTTGAGAAATTATCAAATCAAAACTTCTCGAGTTCTCAGAATCTGTAGTGTAGGAACGAACATTAAGTCCTTGATTCTTAAACTTAGTTAAATGAAATTAGTAATAGTTCCGTTCATTGGGATACTACAAAATTTGGATGAAATCTAATCATATTCAAATATTTCCTACCTCTCCCTGCCAAAAGGGCACAATTTGAGTGGAAAGTCTATTTTTTTTTTAGAATTAGTCTCTTTTTATGTTATTTTGTACTTTACAATTCCTTTGTTTGTGAGATCATTTTCCTCGAGGGGAAATGAGAAGAATTATAGAATGGGTTGCTAATTATGCCTAGATTTCGGATAAATGGAAATTTTATCGATAAGACCTCTTCAGTTGTAGCCAATATCTTATTACGAATAATTCCGACAACTTCAGGAGAAAAGGAGGCATTTACCTATTACAGAGATGGTGCGATTTGATTCTTTTTTTTTTTTTTTTTACAGTCTTACGAGA